TTAAAAATAAGCTAATTAAAGCTTTTGGGCTCATACCTCAAATATAAAGGAATTCCCTTTTTTTTAAAAATTAATAAAGTGCCTGATAAAAGGATTATTCTGATAGAATAAATTATGTAATTTATTACCTTTATTATATTTTATAGAATCTAACTATATCTAATAATATCAAAAATTATTGTGCATTTTACACTAAAATATATATATATATATATATCTCATAAAAATATTTTTTTAGTTAAAAAATAAGTTTATAATTTATTTTTTTATTAAAAATATTTTTAATTTTTTTTAATATTAACTCAAATAAAATATTTTTTTTTTTTATATTAACTTTTAGTACTTTTATCTCTATTTCATCAAATTCATGAATAGGATGTTGAATCGGGCTAGAAATTAATTTGTTAAGATTTATCCCTTTAATTTCAAGCCCTAATAATCTTTTTTCTTCAGAGGCCTCTTTAAAATATTTTTTAACTCAATCAATTGCTTCAATTAATTTCTTATTTTCTATCTTATTAAAAATAATTTTCATAAAAACCTTTGAAATTAATAACCTCATCTCCATTATAATTAATTCCTCCCTGATAATAAAAATAGGATCTGCCCCTTTCCATTTCTGATTCCCCAATATTATTGAAGGAATATCTTGATTAAACTGTTTTATTTTAATAACATGACAAAAAATTACCCCCATAATTTTATTGTCTTATTATTTAAATACAAATTTTTTAATTATTATTATAATTATTAATACTAGCATTGGAGCTATTGGAGGTCTTAATCAAACTTCATTACGTAAATTAATATCTTTTTCTTCCATTAATAATTTAGGTTGATTAATATTTGCAATTATAATTAGTGAATCATTATGATTACTTTATTTTTTTATATATACTTTTTTAACTAGTATTATATGTTTTTTATTTTATATTATAAATATTTATTTTATTAATCAATTATTTATATTTAATATAAATTTCTTATTCAAATTTTTTCTATTAATAAATTTTTTATCTTTGGGAGGATTACCCCCTCTTTTAGGATTTTTCCCTAAATGAATAGTTATTAATTTTATAATTTCAAATAAATTTCTAATTACTTCTTTTATTTTTATTATAATAAGTTTAATTACTTTATTTTTTTATATTCGAATTATTTATTCTTGCTTAATATTTAATTATTTAAAATTAAAATGATTAAAAATTTATTTTAAAAATAATTATCTTTTTTTTATTTTATTTAACAGATTAATTTCTATTTTAGGGATAATTCTTAGAACTTTATATTTCACTTAAGGTTTTAAGTTAATTAAAACTAATAGTCTTCAAAATTATTTATAAAGAAAATTCTTTAAGCCTTAGTAATTTTATTACTCCTTAAAATTTGCAATTTTAAATCATTTTTATGAATATAAAGCTTAATAAAAGAGAACAATTCTCGTTAATAAATTTACAATTTATTGCTTAAACTCAGCCATTTTATTTAGCGAAAATGACTTTATTCAACTAATCATAAAGATATTGGAACTTTATATTTCATTTTTGGTATTTGAGCAGGAATAGTTGGAACTTCTTTAAGATTATTAATTCGAACTGAATTAGGTAACCCTGGATCTTTTATTGGTGATGATCAAATTTATAATACTATTGTTACAGCTCATGCTTTTATTATAATTTTTTTTATGGTCATACCTATTATAATTGGAGGATTTGGTAATTGATTAGTCCCCCTTATACTCGGAGCCCCTGATATAGCCTTCCCCCGAATAAATAACATAAGATTTTGACTTTTACCCCCATCATTAACCCTCCTTATCTCAAGAAGAATTGTTGAAAATGGTTCAGGAACAGGATGAACTGTTTACCCCCCTCTTTCTGCTAATATTGCCCATCAAGGGGCTTCTGTAGATTTAGCAATTTTTTCTTTACATTTAGCTGGAATTTCTTCCATTTTAGGTGCTATTAATTTTATTACTACTATTATCAATATACGCATTAAAAATTTATCTTTTGATCAAATACCTTTATTTGTGTGATCTGTCGGTATTACAGCTCTATTATTACTTCTTTCCTTACCCGTTTTAGCAGGAGCTATTACTATATTATTAACAGATCGAAACTTAAATACTTCATTTTTTGATCCTGCTGGAGGGGGAGACCCTATTTTATATCAACATTTATTTTGATTTTTTGGTCACCCAGAGGTATATATTTTAATTCTTCCAGGATTTGGAATAATTTCTCATATTATTTCTCAAGAAAGAGGGAAAAAAGAAACTTTTGGATGTCTAGGAATAATTTATGCTATATTAGCTATTGGTTTATTAGGATTTATTGTGTGAGCTCATCATATATTTACTGTTGGAATAGATATTGACACTCGTGCTTATTTTACCTCAGCTACAATAATTATTGCCGTACCCACAGGTATTAAAATTTTTAGTTGACTAGCTACTTTACATGGTACTCAAATTAATTATAGCCCTTCTATATTATGAAGATTAGGGTTCGTATTCTTATTTACAGTTGGGGGACTAACTGGAGTAATCTTAGCCAATTCTTCAATTGACATTACTTTACATGATACTTATTATGTAGTTGCCCATTTTCACTATGTTTTATCTATAGGAGCTGTATTCGCAATTTTTGGGGGATTTATTCATTGATATCCTTTATTCACAGGTATCACACTTAACCCATATCTACTTAAAATTCAATTTATTTCAATATTTTTAGGAGTAAATTTAACTTTTTTCCCTCAACATTTTTTAGGTTTAGCAGGAATACCTCGACGCTATTCAGATTATCCAGATAGTTATATTTCATGAAATATCATTTCTTCTTTTGGCTCTTATATTTCTTTATTATCAATAATATTAATAATAATAATTATTTGAGAATCTATAATTAATAAACGAATTATTTTATTCCCATTAAATATACCTTCATCTATTGAATGATTACAAAACTTACCTCCAGCAGAACATTCATATAATGAACTACCTATTTTAAGTAATTTCTAATATGGCAGATTATATGTAATGGATTTAAACCCCATTTATAAAGGATTATCCTTTTTTTAGAAATTGCAACATGATCAAATCTTAATTTACAAAATAGAGCTTCTCCTTTAATAGAACAAATTATTTTTTTCCATGACCATACTTTAGTTATTTTATTAATAATTACTATTTTAGTCAGATACTTAATAATATCTTTATTCTTTAATAAGTATATTAATCGATTTTTATTAGAACAACAAATAATTGAATTAATTTGAACTATTTTACCTGCTATTACCCTTATTTTTATCGCCCTACCTTCTCTTCGTTTATTATATTTATTAGATGAATTAAATAATCCTTTAATAACATTAAAATCAATTGGACATCAATGATATTGAAGTTATGAATATTCTGACTTTTTTAATATTGAATTTGATTCATACATAATTCAATCTATTAATCAAAAAGATAATTTTCGATTATTAGATGTTGATAATCGAATTATTTTACCCATAAATAATCAAATTCGTATTTTAATTACAGCTACAGATGTAATTCATTCCTGAACAATTCCTTCTTTAGGAATTAAAGTTGATGCTAACCCAGGTCGATTAAATCAAACTAATTTTTTTATTAATCGACCTGGTATTTTTTATGGTCAATGTTCTGAAATTTGCGGAGCAAATCATAGTTTTATACCTATTGTAATTGAAAGAATTTCTATCAAAAATTTTATTAATTGAATTAATAATTATTCATTAGATGACTGAAAGTAAGTACTGGTCTCTTAAACCATTTTATAGTAAATTAACAATTACTTCTAATGATATTTATTCAATTTATTCTAATAAAGAATTAGTTAAATTTATAACATAAATATGTCAAATTTAAATTATTAATGAATTAATATTCTTTTATCCCTCAAATAATACCTATTAATTGAATAATTTCTTTTTTTATATTTATTTTTATTTTTATTTTATTTAATATTTTAAATTATTATATTTTTAATATTAATAATAAAAAATTAAATAAAAATTATCCTATAAAAATTCTTAAATCAAATTTTTATTGAAAATGATAACTAATTTATTTTCAATTTTTGACCCCTCTACAAATTTATTTAATATTCCTCTTAATTGATTAAGAACTTTTTTAGGTCTAATATTTATTCCCTATTCATTTTGATTAATTCCTAATCGACATTTTATTTTGTGAAGAATAATAATTAATAAATTACATTTAGAATTTAAAACATTAATAGGACCTAACAGTTTTAATGGATCAACATTCATTTTTATTTCTCTATTTTCTTTTGTTTTATTTAACAATTTTTTAGGCTTATTTCCTTATATTTTTACTAGTACAAGCCATTTAACTATTTCACTATCCATTACTCTTTCTCTTTGATTAAGTTTCATATTTTATGGATGAATTAACAACTCTCAACATATATTTATTCACATAATCCCCCAAGGAACCCCAAGAATTTTAATGCCTTTTATAGTTTTAATTGAAACCATTAGAAATATTATCCGCCCAGGAACTTTAGCTGTTCGTTTAATAGCTAATATAGTAGCAGGTCATTTACTTTTAACTTTATTAAGAGGTACTGGAATTACAATCCCTAACTTATTTATTATTATTCTAATTATTATACAAATTTTATTATTAATTCTAGAATCAGCAGTTGCAATTATTCAATCTTATGTAATTTCAATTTTAAGTACCCTTTACTCTAGAGAAGTTAATTAATGACAACTCATAATCACCCTTATCATTTAGTAGATTATAGACCTTGACCTTTAACAGGAGCTATCGGAACTATAACTTTTGTTACAGGATTAATTAAATGATTTCATAATTTTAATATAAATTTAATATTTTTAGGATACTTAATTATTATCTTAACAATATATCAATGATGACGAGATATTTGTCGAGAAGGAACTTATCAAGGTAAACATACAATTTTAGTTTCTAAAGGATTACGATGAGGAATAATTTTATTTATTATTTCAGAAGTATTTTTTTTTATTTCATTTTTTTGAGCTTTTTTCCATAGAAGTCTTTCCCCTAATATTGAAATTGGATCTATATGACCTCCATCTAATATTACCCCATTTAACCCATTCCAAATTCCCCTCTTAAATACTATTATTTTAATTACCTCAGGAGTAACCGTTACTTGAGCCCATCATGCCCTTATAGAAAATAATTTTTCACAAACTAAACAAAGCTTATTAATTACTATTTTATTAGGAATTTATTTTACTATCCTCCAAGCTTACGAATATTATGAAGCCCCTTTTACTATTGCTGATAGTATTTATGGATCTACTTTTTTTATAGCAACAGGATTTCATGGTTTACATGTTATTATTGGAACTATTTTTCTTTTAACTTGTTTTATCCGTCATTTATATAATCATTTTTCTAATGCCCATCACTTTGGATTTGAAGCTGCTGCCTGATACTGACATTTTGTAGACGTAGTTTGATTATTCTTGTATATCTCTATTTATTGATGAGGTAATTAATTATTTATATAATATATTTAGTATATTTGACTTCCAATCAAAAAGTTTAATTATTTTTAATGTAAATAATTATTTTATTAATATCTTTATCTATTATTATTATTATTATTGCTAATATTATAATAACCCTATCAATATTATTATCAAAAAAATCTTTTAAAGATCGAGAAAAATGTTCTCCATTTGAATGTGGGTTTGACCCTAAATGTTCAGCTCGAATACCTTTTTCCTTACATTTTTTTTTAATTACTGTAATTTTTTTAATTTTTGATGTAAAAATTGCTTTAATTTTACCAATAATCTATACATTTAAAATAGTTAATTTAATCATTTGAACAAAAACTATTTTTTTTTTTTTATTTTTTTTATTAATTGGCTTATATCATGAATGAAACCAAAATATACTAAATTGAACAAATTAAAGGATTATAGTTTATAAAAACATTTGATTTGCAATCAAAAAATATTGAGCATCAATTTATCTTAAATAAGAAGCAATTTTGCATTTAATTTCGACTTAAAAGAAAGAGTTAAATAAACTCCTTATTTATTAATTGAAACCAAATAGAGGTATATCACTGTTAATGATAAAATTGAATAATAAATTCCAATTAAAATTAAATATGAAATATATTAGAATTAAGCTGCTAACTTAATTTTTAGTGATTAAATATCATTAATATTTCTTCTCTAATTAATTTATTTTACCTTCTATTTCTTTTATTTATATAGTTTATTTAAAACATTACATTTTCATTGTAAAAATAAAAACTTTTTTTTTATAAATATTTAAAGATTTAATAATCACCTTAATATCTTCAATATTATGCTCTAATTTTAAGCTATTCAAATAACTCATAATAATTATAAGAAAAAATATAAATATTATTCATAAAATAAATCTAAATAAATAAATTTTTAAACTGTTTATTTGTAACTGATTAAAAAAAATTGAATATTTTTTTATTACTAAATAAACTCCCTGACCTCTATATAATTCTCTTCATCCTATATCAACATTTTTTAATAAATTTTGACCTATAATTAAAAAATAATAATTTAGGCCATACGTAGATAAATTAGGCATAAATCATATTAATCTTAAAAAAAAACTTAATTCATAACTTAATAAAAATTTATTTAAAGAATAAATTTTTATATTTCTAATCAAATAACCTATTAAACCCCCTAAAAAACTTACATATAGTACTATTAATTTTAAATTCAAAGGTAAAAAAATTATATAGGGGAATGGAAAAATTAATCATCTTAATATACTTCCAACAATAACTCTTATAAACAACAACATAAATATTCTTTTTAATATAGTGTAATCTTCATCATATAAATTATAAACAGATAATAAATTATAATCATTTAATATTAAATACATTAATAAACGAATAGTATAAAATATTGTTAAACCTGTTGAAAAATAATATAAATAAAAAATTAATATATTTAAATTACTTATTATAGCTATCTCCAAAATTAAATCCTTAGAGTAAAACCCAGCTAAAAAAGGAATTCCACATAAAGCTAAATTAGAAATATTTATACATAATGAAGTTAAAGGAACATATAAATTTAATCCACCTATCATACGAATATCTTGATTATCATTTATTAAATGAATAATAACCCCAGCACATATAAATAATAAAGCTTTAAATATAGCATGAGTTAATAAATGAAAAAAAGATAAATCAGGCAATCCTATTCTTAGAATTCTCATTATTAATCCCAACTGACTCAAAGTAGATAACGCAATAATTTTTTTTAAATCAAACTCATAATTAGCAGAAATCCCAGCTATTAATATTGTTAAACCTGATAATAATAATAATAACTTAAAAAAAAAAGTATTAATATTATTAATTAATAATCTATTAAATCGAATTAATAAATACACCCCTGCAGTAACTAAAGTAGAAGAATGAACTAAAGCAGAAACAGGAGTAGGAGCTGCTATAGCAGCTGGTAATCAAGATCTAAAAGGAATTTGAGCACTTTTAGTTATAGCAGCAATAATAATTAATAATCTAATTATTATCATTGAATAATCATTACATATAAAATCTAAATAAAAAATATAATTTCAACTCCCATAATTTACTATTCAGGCAATAACTATAAGAATAAAAACATCCCCAATCCGATTAGATAAAGCTGTTAACATCCCAGCATTATAAGATTTCAAATTTTGATAATAAATAACTAAACAATAAGAAACTAACCCTAAACCATCTCAACCTAATAAAATTCTAATAATATTAGGACTAATAATTAATAAAATTATAGATATAATAAATAACAAAACTAAAATAATGAATCGATTCAAATTTAACTCAGATCTTATATAACTTTTTCTATAAAAAATTACAACTGAAGAAATTAAACTAACAAATATCATAAAAACAAAAGATATTCAATCTAATAACAAAGATATAATAATACTTATAGAATTAAAAGATACCAATTCTCACTCTAAAAAAATAACAATATCATTTATAATAAAATAAATCATTATAAAAAAATTTAAAAATATAAAAAAAAATAAAAAAAAAAATCTAATAAAACAAAGAGAAAATTCTTTTTTATAAAAAATTATCTAAGATGATAGTATATCATATATCTGATTCCACAAATCAATATTTTATTTAAACTACTTAAATAAAATCAAATTATAAAATAATCAATCTTTAAAATTATAATATTTAAAGGAAATCAATGTAAAAACAATAAAAGATATTCACGAGATACACCAGTATAAAATCTATATAAATTTAAATTATATTTTCCATGTTGAGTATACGAATATAAATATAATCTATACCCAGCTCTCAAAAAAGAAATTAATATTAACATCAACATTGTTATTCAAGATCATCTTACCAATCTATTAATTAAACTAATCTCCCCTATTAAATTAATTGTAGGAGGAGCTGCTATAGCAGCTGATAATATTAAAAATCATCACAATCTTAATGAAGGTATAAAATTTATTATCCCCTTATTAATAAATAATCTTCGTCTAGATAAACGTTCATAATTAATATTCGCTAAACAAAATAACCCAGAAGAACATAAACCATGCCCAATTATTAAAACATAAGCTCCTATAAAACCTCAATAATTTAAAGTTATAATTCCTCTAATTACTAATCCTATATGAGCGACTGAAGAATAAGCAATTAACGACTTCATATCTACTTGACATAAACATTTTAATCTAATATAAAACCCCCCTACTAATCTAATAATAACCCAAAAATAATTTAATTTTAAAGAAATTCTTTGCAAAAAAATTAAAACTCGAAGAAGTCCATATCCCCCTAACTTTAATATAACCCCAGCTAAAATTATTGAACCAGAAACAGGAGCTTCTACATGAGCTTTAGGTAATCATAAATGAACAAAATATATGGGTATTTTTACTAAAAAAGCTATAATTATTGAAAAATATAATAAATATATATTTAAATTATAAAATTTTAAAAAATAAATTTTTATACAATTAATTTCCTCATAAACATAAAAAATCCCAATTAATAAAGGCAAAGAAACAAATAAAGTATAAAATAAAAGGTATAGGCCTGCTTGAATTCGTTCAGGCTGGTACCCTCAGCCAATAATTAATAAAAGAACAGGAATTAAACTCCCCTCAAAAAATATATAAAACATAAATAAATCTATAACAGAAAAAGTTAGATATAATATAACCATTAAAAAAATAATATTTAAAAGAAAAAATCTAACATAATAATTATATTTATTTAAATTTTCTCTAGCTATAATCATTAAAGAACAAATTCAAATTCTTAATAAAATTAAACCAAAAGAAATTATATCACACCCAAATAAATATCTTAAATTACAATAATTTACAATATTAATTGTTATATTTAAAAATAAAAAAAAAAAAAAAAATATTGATATTTGAATTAACCAAAATATATTTTTTTTAAAACATAAAGGCATCATAAAAAATCTTATAAATAAAAATTTTATCATCTATAATAAATTAAAACTTTGAAAATAATCATTACCATAGCTTCGAATTATAGAAACTAAAATAGAAATACCTAAAGCCCCCTCACAAACTGAAAAAACTAAAAAAACTATTAGCATATATATATTAAACTCAATATAAATCAAAGATATTATTAATAATAAAAAAATTCTTAAAACAATAAACTCCAATCTTAATAATATAATCAATAAATGCTTGTGTTTTAAAACAAAAATTATATTTCCAATAAAATATATAATAAAAATAATAATTATATTTAACATTAATAGTTTTTATAGTTTAAATAAAACATTGGTCTTGTAAATCAAAAATAAATATTTCATTTTAAAAACTTCAAAGAAAAAGAATTTCTTTATCAATAATCTCCAAAATTATTATTTTTATTAAACTATTCTTTGAGATTAAATTAATTTTATCGACTTTTATAATTATTATTACTCTATTTATATTTTTTTTAAAACATCCTTTATCTATAGGATTAATAATTTTAATCCAAACACTATTAATTTGCTTAATCTCAGGCTTATACATTTATACTTATTGATTTTCTTATATTTTGTTTTTAACTTTTTCAGGAGGTTTACTAGTTTTATTTATCTATGTTTCAAGAGTTGCCTCTAATGAACTATTTTCATTCCCATTTAAAAATATTATTATTATCCCCTTTTTATTTACAATTTTAATAACTAACTTATTATTTTTTGATATAAATTTTATAAATTTAGTATATGACTATTTTAAACCAAATAGCCTAAATAATTATTTTATCTTTATTAACAATAATAGTATAAATTTAACTAAATTATATAATGAACAAACCTATCTATTAACAATCTTAATAGTTACTTATTTATTTATTACTTTAATTGCTGTAGTAAAAATTACAAACATTTTTTATGGACCTCTTCGATCAAATTAATGATAAATAAATTTAAACCTTTACGAAAAACTCATCCAATTATTAAAATCATTAACAATTCATTAATTGATTTACCTACACCCTCTAATATTTCTTTATGGTGAAATTTTGGATCCTTGCTTGCTTTATGCTTAATAATCCAAATTATTACAGGACTTTTTTTAACTATATACTATACTGCTAATATTGAATTGGCTTTTTATAGTGTAAATTATATCTGCCGAAATGTAAATTATGGATGATTAATTCGAACTCTTCATGCTAATGGAGCTTCTTTTTTTTTTATTTGCATTTATCTTCATATCGGACGAGGAATTTATTATGAATCATTCAATTTCAAATATACCTGAATAGTAGGAATTATTATTTTATTTATTTTAATAGCAACTGCTTTTATAGGATATGTTTTACCTTGGGGTCAAATATCATTTTGAGGGGCAACTGTAATTACTAATCTTTTTTCAGCTATTCCTTACCTAGGGACTATCTTAGTTCAATGAATTTGAGGAGGATTTGCAGTAGATAATGCAACCTTAACTCGATTTTATTCTTTTCATTTTTTGTTTCCTTTTATTATTATAATATTAACTATGATTCATTTAATATTCTTACACCAAACTGGTTCTAATAATCCCCTTGGAATTAATAGTAATTTAGACAAAATTCCTTTCCATCCATTTTTTTCCTTTAAAGATTTAATTGGGGTTATTTTATTATTATTATTATTAATTTTATTAGTAATAATTAATCCATATTTATTAGGAGACCCTGATAATTTTATCCCAGCTAACCCCCTTGTTACTCCTGTTCACATTCAACCAGAATGATATTTTTTATTTGCTTACGCTATTTTACGTTCAATCCCTAATAAACTAGGAGGGGTTATTGCTTTAGTAATATCAATTTTAATTTTAATCATTCTTCCATTTACTTTTAATAAAAAAATTCAAGGAATCCAATTCTACCCCCTTAATCAAATTTTATTCTGAATTATAGTAAGAACAGTAATTTTATTGACCTGAATTGGAGCTCGTCCTGTAGAAACTCCCTATATTCTAACAGGACAATTATTAACAGTATTATATTTTTCTTATTATATCTTAAACCCAATAATTGCTAAAATTTGAGATAATTTAATTTTTAAAAATTAAATTAATGAGCTTGTAAAAGCATTTGTTTTGAAAACTTAAGAAAGAATTCATTTCTATTAATTTATACTAAAAATATATTACTAAATAATAAAAATTATTACCCCTAAAAATATTAATAAAAAATTTAAAGAAATAGGTAAATAAATTTTTCAAGATAAATATATTAATTTATCGTAACGATATCGAGGTAAAGTACCCCGAACTCAAATAAAAAAAAATATAATAAAAACTACCTTTAAATAAAAAATTATAGATAAATTATACCCCCCTAAATATATAACTCTAAATAATAAACTTATAAATATAATTCTTGCATATTCAGCTAAAAAAATAAGTGCAAATCCTCCTCTTCTATATTCTACATTAAACCCTGAAACTAATTCTCTTTCCCCTTCAGCAAAATCAAAAGGCGTCCGATTAGTTTCAGCTAAACTTGAAGATAATCAACATATTCCCAAAGGAAACATTAAAAATAAAAATCAAACTAAAGACTGATAATATCTATATTTTATTAAATTAAAATCTATTACTATTAAAATACAAGATATTATAATTAAACTCAAACTTACTTCATAAGAAATAGTTTGAGCAGCACAACGTAAACCTCCTAATAAAGAATAATTTGAATTAGAAGACCACCCTGCTGCCATAATAATATAAACACCTAATCTAGTACAACAAAAAAAAAATAATAACCCCAAATTAAATCTAATCAAATTAAAATAATAAGGAATTATAAGTCAAAGTAATAAGGATAACCCAAATCCTAAAATAGGAGAAAAATAAAAACAAAAATAATTAGAATAATTTAAATATATTTGTTCTTTTCTAAATAATTTAATAGCATCCGAAAAAGATTGTAATAAACCTATAAACCCTAACTTATTGGGACCTTTACGAATTTGAATATAACCTAAAATTTTCCGCTCTAATAATGTCAAAAAAGCAACTCCAATTAAAACTCCAATAATTAAAATAACTCCCCCAAATAAAATATTTAAATAGTCAAGTATAATCATTTACTATCTATATAATATAATTATACATTTATGACTTCTAAAATCACTACATTTCTCTGCCAAAATAGTTAATTTTAATTTTTACTATAATAAGTATAATTTAGTAATTATTAAAATTCTTCTATTTTAAAATATATTTTAAATATTTAATCCTTTCGTACTAAAATATTTTAATTTTTTAAAGATAGAAACCAACCTGGCTTACACCGGTTTGAACTCAGATCATGTAAGATTTTAATGATCGAACAGATCAAAATATTAAACTTCTGCATTTAAATTTTATCTTAATCCAACATCGAGGTCGCAAACTCTTCTTTTTATTTGAACTAAAAAAAAAAATTACGCTGTTATCCCTAAGGTAATTTTTTCTTATAATCATAAATTATGGATCAAAAATTCATAAATTAATGGAATTAAATAAAAAAAGTTTATTAAATTTTTCTATCACCCCAACAAAATTAAAAAATTAATTTTTAATTAAAAATTTATATAATTTTAATAATTAATCATTTAATAAAACTCTATAGGGTCTTCTCGTCTTTTAAATAAATTTTAGCTTTTTAACTAAAAAATTAATTTCTAAATTTAAAAAAAAGACAGTTTATATCTCATCAAATCCTTCATACAAGTCTCCAATTAAAAGACTAATGATTATGCTACCTTTGTACAGTCAATATACTGCAGCCCTTTAATAATTCAATCAGTGGGCAGATTAGACTTTAAATTATTATCAAAAAGACATGTTTTTGTTAAACAAGTGAATATAAATATTTGCCGAATTCCTTTTTATTAATTTTTATTAAATTAATTTCATATTTTTAATTTTATACTAATTTTATCATTATATTTAAATTTTTTTTTATTAAAAATTATTTTTTCATAAAAAATTAAATTTATTATTAAAAATTTTATAAATCATTAAAATTTTTTATAAAAAAATATAATTTATAAACAATATAAATTTTAAAAATTTTAATCAAATTAAAATTTAATTATAAAAATTTAATTTAAAGATTATCCCTTAAAATATTAAATTTTTCAAAAAAAAAATTAATTAATTAATTTTTTTTTTGAAAAATTTTAAATTAAATTTATTTCTGAAAAAACTAGATATATTTAAAAACGATTAACATTTCATTTCAAATTAATTATTAAAAATATTTATGAAACAATAACTTTTATAATTAATTATCTCTTTTAAATTCGAGATAATTATTAACAATAAAATTATATTAATAAACTCTGATACACAAGATACAATAAATAAAATTTACTTTTTTTACAATTAAATTTTCAAATTATTTCAACTTTCTTTCACAATACTAATAAACTATAAAATTAAAAATTTTTTCTTATAAATATACTTTAACCCCCATTAAAATATTTTATTTTAAAAATTTTTTTATTACCCCTAATATATTAATTCTTACCCCTCAAATTAATTAAATTAATAATTTCTTTTCAATGTAAATGAAATACTTTATAAAGCTTTAATTTGCTCTTTCCAGAAACACTTTCCAGTACCTCTACTTTGTTACGACTTATTCCAATTTTTAAATGAAAGCGACGGGCAATATGTACATATTTTATTTTTTAATCATCTTATTAAAATAAATAAAATTACATTTAAATCCACCTTCAAACATTTTTTTACAAAATACTATCCATATAAATAAATTTATTGTAATCCATTATATTCTTAATTATAATCTGCATCTTGATCTGAGTTAATTTTTACTTTTAATTTTTAAATATTATTTTTATTAAAAAATATTTTTTTAACAACGATATACAAAATAATAAATTAAGTAAATTTATTCGTGGATTATCAATTATTAAACAGATTCCTCTAAATGAACTAAAATACCGCCAAATTATTTAAGTTTCAATAATTAATTATTTAATATTTTAGTATTTATTTTAAATTTTTAATAATAGGGTATCTAATCCTAGTCTATTAATAAAATTTATTAAATCAAAAAAAAACATTAAATTTTAATTAAATTAAAATTTCACTTAATAATTTAATATTTTATTTAATATTTATTTTTTATTAAAACTAAAAAAATTTATTTCATTTTTTGTATAACCGCAACTGCTGGCACAAAATTTGTTAATAATTTTAATATTTCTAAATCTTAATTTCTTAAATTTTTAATATTAATTACTGCAATTTAATTTATATTATTAAAATAATTAAAAATTCATACTAAAATTTACATGTAAAACAAATTATAAATAAATTTTCAAAATCACAATTTTTATCTATATTAATAATTTTTAATATAGAATTATATATAATATTTTTTTTTTTTTTTTTTTGATATTAATTGATTTTTTATAATATTCAAATTAAAAACAATATGAAAATTAAATTTTTATAATTCATTATTAAAAATAAAATATTATATATATATATATTAATATAAAAAAAAATTAATTAATTATTTTATTTAATAATTAATTAAATATTTAATATATTAATATATATATATATATAATAAAAATAAATATATATGTAAATATTTAATGTCCCTAAATAATTCATTTTTTATTGATCAAACACTTATTTTTCTAAAAACGAATTTACTTACATATAAAAATATGTAAGTAAATACATATAAACATAAATACCGAACCAATAAAAATAATTTTTACATTAAATATAATAAAAAAAAACA